TCCAATAAAAAGGGGTTTTTCTAGTTTGCATGGTTCAATCATTGATACCGAAAATTTCTACAATAAATTAGGTAGGTCGCTAATATAGTTAGTTTCCTATCCAAGATTCTGCTATTTACTGAAATAATTTTACTGGAATATAGGAGGAATCCCCGGATGGGTCTAAATAGAACGAGGAAGTACAGTTTTAAGCGCCTTGCTTGCTTATGCCCAAACCAAACTAACAAATATTAGAATAAATATATTTGGATTCATATCTTTTTCAGTCATTCATTGAATGATAAATCACTACAAGTGACGGAGATACACGATTTAAATAACGGAAGATCCAATATTTTAAAATTGTATCTAGAATGACTGGAAAAGTGGAAACAAGGCCCGATATAATTTGATCATTATGAGTAAATCCAAAATCTTTGTAGACAGAACCCAGCATTAGTTCCCAACCGTGGGGTGAATGGAATCCGATACATAAATCCGTTAATAAAAGAATAGAAAAAGCTTTTATTGTGTCGCTTAAGTTATATAGGAATTCCTGAACCCACGAGTTAAGAATAACAAGTTCTTCATTACCTAGAATAGAATAACCAACTAGAATAACGAAACAGACTATATTTGTCGATAAGTGTAAAATCGTATGGATCCGACCCTCGTTGTGCATCTTGATTAATTGGATCGTTTCTTTGTGGATTCCTATACTCAGTTTTTGTAGATATGTCTCCGGGTATTCTTTTATCATTTCATCCAACAAGATGAGTTCCTCTAATTCCATGAATTTTTCTATAATACTCTTTTCTTGAATATCATTCAAAAAGGTTTCGGATTGTGTAGTATTCCACCAATTAGTAACCCAAGATGCCAGACTTTTTTGAAATGAGAGAGAGATCCCCCAGGGCAAAAAGACTATAGATACAAGATATAGAAGGGGAGTGACTGCTTTCTTTTTTGCCATTTTTTTCGTCTGTGAATTTTTAATGAACCCGCCCCTTTCGTCGATTCCATATGATCTAAGATTTCTATTAAGCATGAGTTCTATTACAAGGTATTGAACCTAAGAATCTAGTCCCCGTTTGTTTGTTTTGCGATTCGTTGGTTAATTCTTGAATCTAGAAAGAAAAGAAAAAAAGTAAGAGCCCGCTTCAAGTGAAGAAATAAGAACAATAAATAAATTTCGTTTTTGATGGCTGTTCCATACCATATACGTCTACTTTGGCTTGAATGAGCATTATGAGTAAACCCTCCTTTAATAAATAAGTTATGCTTTATGCTATAACTATCGAAAAGGGGAGAGGATTTTCCTTCTGATAATGATAAGAAAGGAAAGAAAACTTTTTATCATTTCAAAATACTTCAATTGGTACACGCAAGAAATAGGCCAATTCCGCAGCTTTTTGTTCAATTTCTCGCGGAGTCAAATTCTCGTCGGTACGAGTCAAAGGAACGGACCCCCGGCCCTTGATTTCCATATAAAGGACACGGCGGGCATAAATACCCTCTTTAACTTCTATTCTGATGGACTGAATTTCTTTCATAAGGAATCGGAGGAAGATGCGACGATTTTTTCCAGGAAATCCCCAACGAAAAATACGCACTATTCCCTCTTTTCGATCGAATCGATCATAACCACTACCCACATTCCACGAAATTGTGCACCACAAATAGGAACTAATAAAAAGACCCGCGATTCCATAGAAAGACATCACGATCCCCTGCGGAAAAAAAAGGATTTGCTGAGATGGAAATAAAGATATCAAATTTCTACCAAGATAACTGGAAATTCCAACCAACAAAAATCCTAATGAACCGAAAAAAAGGATAAAAGCCCAGCAGAAATTACTTGTTTTTCGAGATCCCGCTATAAGTTCTATCCATATATGTTCTGATCGCCAACTCATACTAGATCCAGGTGCTTTTTATTGAAATTGAGAGAATAACCCACACGAATTTGACTTTACTCTTTTTTTTTGTTTCCGAAGTAACTCTCATCAACTAGCACTATTTGGGCGTGAACCTTTCGGGATAATTCATCAAATTGAATTGGTTCGATCTAAAATAAGAGCATCCCCTTCTTAGACTCTCCTATGGAGATCTACATACATTTAGATATATGGACTTTCCGGTTCAGACATCGGCATCGGCGGATTCCAATCTATTTTTATCTTAAACTATACTATAATATATATATCGAATTAAAATTCATTTACCCGTAAATTTTCCACATGTATATTCGTAGGAAGTTTATACCATAAATATTTATTCGTGTTATGATCCAAGTCTAATCTAAAAAATTTTGTTTTTTTGAACATGAAGAGATAAAGAAGCCATTGCAATTGCTGGAAATACTAGACCCACCAAAGGCACAAAAATAGAGGGTAAGTTAAGAGTTGTCATAGGATGGGTACCTCGATTAAATATTTGTACCTGTTATTATTAATAGTTTATTAAAGATATCTTATAATAATTATACTATAACTATAAGTCTATAACTATAAGTAAGTATATAATAAGTGCAAGTAATGTAGAACGAAATGAAAAAGAAAAAGTTTCTTACAAATTTCCGGTTGGCGGGAGATATATAAAAATGCAAGACGTCTCTTTCTATTTCGATCTATATTTGAATTCTATTTCTATTATCTATACATACGTAAAGGATAACATGAAATTCGTTTTATTTTACCTTGCTTAATTTCGTGAAAAGAAGAATCCAATCCGCTCTTTTATCTTACTGTCTGATTACTACTATTACTAATCAAGAACATGGTAAAAACAATTGGCAATTTTTGTTTGATTCTTTATTACAATTCGATCTTATGTCACCAAAGAAAACGCAAACCTCATTCTTCTGATTTTCACTTTGATTCTGATAATTAATTCACAATAGAATTTTAAAAACGCTACTTGATTGAATTTGTATTCAAAGTCAAAGGAAAGAAAGTATGGAGCTGAAATAACTCACTCAGAACACCCTTTAAAGGATTACGTGGTACAATTGGGTCGAATAAGCCCTTATGGAATAAGTATTCAGCCGTTTGTGAACCCTCAGGTACTGTCTTATTCAATGTTTGTTCAATTACTCTTTTACCCGCAAATGCAATGTAAGCATTGGGTTCGGCAATAATGATATCCCCTAACATACCAAAACTAGCTGTCACCCCACCAGTAGTAGGAGATGTAAGGATGGATACATAAAATAGCCTTTTATTTAATTGATAATTATATAAGGCAGAGGATATTTTAGCCATTTGCATCAAGCTCAAACTTCCTTCTTGCATACGTGCTCCTCCAGAAGCACACACTAGAATAAGAGGTAGAACTTTATTTGTAGCATATTCGATCAAACGGGTTATTTTCTCGCCTACTACAGATCCCATACTACCCCCCATAAACTGAAAATCCATAACTCCAATTGCTATGGGAATACCATTTAGCTGACCTATACCTGTTTGAACAGCTTCAGTTAATCCCGTCTTTCTTTGATAAGAATCAATACGATCTTTATAAGGTTCCTCCTCCGAATGAAATTCAATGGGATCCAGAGAAACCATGTCTTCATCCAAAGGACCCCAAGTACCCGGATCAATCAAAAGTTCGATTCTATCTGAACTACTCATTTTCAAATGAGATCCACATTGCTCACAAATATTCATTTTTGACTTAAAAAATTTCTTATAATTTAATCCATAGCAATTTTCGCATTGGACCCATAAATGCCTGTACTTTTGAGTTACATCGAGATCATCCGAACTTTGAGTTAAATCACTATCCTTTGTATTAGTATTGTAATTTTTGCTTTCACTACTATTTCCACTTTCGCCATAAATGTAACTATCAATGTAATTGTCGCTACTATCAATACGGATTTGAGAACGAAGATAACTGTCAATGCAACTATTAATGTGATTATTCCAACTATATTTAGTATCATACATGCAATGATCAGAGTGGGGGTCGTCACTCTTGGATTCATTATTCAGATAACTATAAAACGAACTTTCTACTTCATCCAAAAACGAGGGATCATTGTCAATCTCAAAAATCTGATTTTCAATATCAAAATATATGGAATAACTGTCCCCGTTACTATCCCTAACTAAAAAGGTGTCATCAGAGATGAAATTCCTAGCGTCAAATAAATGATCAACATTACTGCCACTATCACTCGAATGAGGAATGTTTTTACCCGTATCAGTTATAACCTGGTCTTTACTTCTACTTCCGCCGGTACTTTCAATAGGACCAAGACTGTCCATTGCTTGACTTAGTCCACACCTGAATTTGAACTCTTCATTAGACAACATTGAATTGAACCACCGTTTTTCCATAGAGCTTTTTTGCCCCCAATTTACATAAAAATAAAAGAGATGAATAGTCATTCGATAAAAATAAAAAAAATCGTTTGAATATTTCATTTCTTATCAGAATAAGCATCTAAATCCAATCACTAGGATTATTAACTATAACTAAGAATGAGCGAGGATTGAAAGAAACGATTCCTTTTTGTGGGAATCCGGGCTCTCACTTCATTATATATTATATGATGGAACCTTTTTCGGTTAGAAATAGAAAAGGAGTTTCCCATGTCGTGTTAAATTTGTAAAAAAAAAAAAGAACTATTTGTTCTTTTGCTTATGAAGAATTTTTTCGTAAAACTCGTCGAATAATAGATTTCTATTCCGACATAGACCGAAAAGGACAATATACAGGATGGGATGAGGTAGTAAGGGGTTGTGTGTGATACTTGGCTCGATTCGTGGGTAAAAACTACAGGATATAAAAAAATACTCCAATCCTGATCCATAGGATTAATTGTGGATCCACCACAACAATAGAAACTTTTGAGTTGCTTAGTCTTTTATTTTATTTATTTTGGATATATCTATACTTATATAGATATACCAAGTATAGATATACAAGATCTTAAATCCAAAATATATATATTATATAAAGTCCTTGTATTTTTTTTCGGCTCAATCTCTTTTACTAAATAAAAGGATTGAGCC